AGGATTGATCAAATTCTATTGAGTCTGACTCATAGTGATCCTTTATCAAAGAATGACTCTGGTTATCAAATGATTGAACAACCGGGATCAATTTACTTACGATACTTAGTTGACATTCAGAAAAAGTATCTAATGAATTATGAGTTCAATAGATCCTGTTTAGCAGAAAGACGGATATTCCTTGCTCATTATCAGACAATCACTTATTCACAAACCTCGTGTGGGGCTAATAGTTTTCATTTCCCATCTCATGGAAAACCCTTTTCGCTCCGCTTAGCCCTCTCCCCTTCTAGGGGTATTTTAGTGATAGGTTCTATAGGAACTGGGCGGTCCTGTTTGGTCAAATACCTAGCGACAAACTCCTATGTTCCTTTCATTACGGTATTTCCGAACAAGTTCCTGGATGACAAGCCTAAAGGTTATCTTATTGATGATATCGATATTGATGATAGTGACGATATCCATATTGATGATAGTGACGATATTGATGATGACCTTGATACGGAGCTGCTAACTATGACGAATGTGCTAACTATGTATATGACGCCGAAAATAGACCGATTTGATATCACCCTTCAATTCGAATTAGCAAAAGCAATGTCTCCTTGCATAATATGGATTCCAAACATTCATGATCTGTATGTGAATGAGTCGAATTACTTATCCCTCGGTCTATTAGAGAACTATCTCTCCAGGGATTGTGAAAGATGTTCCACTAGAAATATTCTTGTTATTGCTTCGACTCATATTCCCCAAAAAGTGGATCCCGCTCTAATAGCTCCGAATAAATTAAATACATGCATTAAGATACGAAGGCTTCTTATTCCACAACAACGAAAGCACTTTTTCATTCTTTCATATACTAGGGGATTTCACTTGGAAAAGAAAATGTTCCATACTAACGGATTCGGGTCCATAACCATGGGTTCCAATGCACGAGATCTTGTAGCACTTATCAATGAGGCCCTATCAATTAGTATTACACAGAAGAAATCAATTATAGAAACTAATACAATTAGATCAGCTCTTCATAGACAAACTTGGGATTTGCGATCCCAGGTAAGATCGGTTCAGGATCATGGGATCCTTTTCTATCAGATAGGAAGGGCTGTTGCACAAAATGTACTTTTAAGTAATTGCCCCATAGATCCTATATCTATCTATATGAAGAAGAAATCATGTAAGGAAGGAGATTCTTATTTGTACAAATGGTACTTCGAACTTGGAACGAGCATGAAGAAATTAACGATACTTCTTTATCTTTTGAGTTGTTCTGCCGGATCGGTCGCTCAAGATCTTTGGTCTTCACCCGGATCCGGTGAAAAAAATGGGATCACTTCTTATGGATTCGTTGAGAATGATTCTGATCTAGTTCATGGCCTATTAGAAGTAGAAGGCGCTCTGGCGGGATCCTCACGGACAGAAAAAGATTGCAGTCAGTTTGATAATAATCGAGTGACATTACTTCTTCGGTCCGAACCAAGGAATCCGTTAGATATGATGCAAAATGGATCTTTTTCTATCGTTGATCAGAGATTTTTCTATGAAAAATACGAATCGGAGTTTGAAGAAGGGGAAGGGGCCCTCGACCCGCAACAGATAGAGGAGGATTTATTCAATCACATAGTTTGGGCTCCTAGAATATGGCGCCCTTGTGGCAATCTATTTGATTGTATCGAAAGGCCCACTGAATTGGGATTTCCCTATTGGGCCGGGTCATTTCGGGGCAAGCGGATCATTTATCATAAAGAGGATGAGCTTCAAGAGAATGATTCGGAGTTCTTGCAGAGTGGAACCATGCAGTACCAGACACGAGATAGATCTTCCAAAGAACAAGGCTTTTTTCGAATAAGCCAATTCATTTGGGACCCTGCGGATCCATTCTTTTTCCTATTCAAAGATCAGCCCTTTGTCTCTGTGTTTTCACGTCGAGAATTCTTTGCAGATCAAGAGATGTCAAAGGGGCTTATTACTTCCCAAACAAATCCTCCTACATCTATATATAAACGCTGGTTCATCAAGAATACGCAAGAAAAGCACTTCGAATTGTTGATTCATCGCCAGAGATGGCTTAGAACCAATAGTTCATTATCTAATGGATCTTTCCGTTCTAATACTCCATCCGAGAGTTATCAGTATTTATCAAATCTCTTCCTATCTAACAGAACGCTATTGGATCAAATGACAAAGACATTGTTGAGAAAGAGATGGCTTTTCCCGGATGAAATGAAACATTTGATTCATGTAACAGGAGAAAGATTTCCCATTCCTTAGCCGTAAAGATATGTGGCCATGAAAAAGGGATTAAGTGGAACAGAATTGGCCGGGTGGTAGAGTCGTGGAAACACTTGTTTATTCCATATTTTGGACCTTAGCTCCATGGAACAATATGCTACTGCTGAAGCATGGAAGAATTGAAATCTTAGATTAAAACACTATGTATGGATGATATGAACTGCCTAAACAAGAATTCTTGAACGGTGAACAACCAGAGCCTATTACTCACTACATCAAACAATTTCCATTGAGGAGGTCTCAATATGAACCGAATATATGGTCTAAATCAGTCGCGTAGCATTGTGTCACGAATGAATCCGAATCCCATGTTTATTTTGAATGTACGAGATTATGGAGGTCTCATTTTCACCACATTGCCCGGTATGAAACACAATCTTAGGCCAGATATGTTTATTCAACATTCTTGTGATGCTGGTAGATATGGTTCATCTCATTATTGTTCAAGTTCAGATAATGATAGTGATAGTTCGGATGATTATGGTTCAAGTTTAGATTCTTCAAGTTCGGTAAGACTTGATCCGCATCGTAGTTCAGATCCAAGTCGGTTCAGTGAGGGCGACCGCGAAAGTCACCGAATGGGTCCGGTCCGGCTTTTCCGGATCTTTCTTTTCTTTCTTTTCTTTCTTTTTACTCGCGCAGCCTACGCTATGAACAACAGGGTGCCGGATCTTAACATGCCAGTACCAGTACTGGTGGAGCCTCACCCTCAGGGCGCCCTGCCGGATCTTAACATGCCTGCACCGCCGGAGCCTCACCCTCAGGACGCCCTGCTGGATATGGATAGGGAAATACATCGAACCCTGACCTATCTCCTTCACGTTGCACGTACGCGGGCCATGCCGGAAAAGAAGGTCACGGAGATCCTAAACAAGTTTTCCCTTGAACAGGCCAGCCCCCAGTTTAAGATAGCGCTCCAAGCGCATCTTGAGAATTTACTGATAAAATACTGGAACAACGGTTCGCACATCCCGTTCAAGATAAAAAGAAAAAGGGACATGGATGCCCTTTTCAAGATAATGTGGAAAAGGAATGGACCGTGAGAAGGGAAAGCGGGTAGGCCGCCGGTTATTATTGTTGGAGTGGAGATGATCAAAGCATGGAAAAGTTTAGATCGAGATGGCGAAGAGAAAGAAGAAAAGGTCGCCGACTGCTACTAAGAACCTAACAGAACAAATAAATCCGGTCCGAGTGACTGAGACTCCGTGTTCTTGTTTCCAATTCCTCAAAATAAGAAGCTTTTTATACATCCATATGATCTACTAAAGTAGATCATATGGATGTATAATTAAAGCAGATCTTGGTCCATGGAGTCCCAAGAAGGTAAGAACTCCAACCTGTCCGATGCTTCTTCGGCCAAATACGATATACAAGTGGGACCTGCGCTATGAGCAAGCTGTGCGAAAAACCGCTTCTTTTTTCCAGTTCCGGAACTTGGTCGAAATGGGGTTCTACCGGGAAACCATGGATTTTTGAGTTTTCGCCATTGGTTACTGGTCGAGCCACTGGAATGGAATGAGATAGGAATCTCTGGAGATCTTTCCTCTCCGCTTACTCGTAACAGGGTTTCCCTCTGTAGAAGACTTATTCCGAATGGCGTAATTGTCCTATTTTTTCCTCGATCTTCAAAGAAGCCCTACTTCAATGAAAGCTCCTCCTACTCCTTCTTATCCTTATCCTTTAGGATAGGATCGTCGTTGGTCCTTCTTTAACTAAGAATCTCATGATCTCACCAATTTATAGTAGTTCGCGCGTTCGCGCGAGGGACTATCCTTTCTATCGCTTGCGCTTGCTTTTTCACTCCCCTTAAGCCCCAACGGTCTCTCTCTTCTATAAAGCGAAGCAAAGTGCATGGCGCTGAAGTGAAGAAAGCTCAATAAACACACACGAACACGATGCAGGGCATAGCAACAATGAGACCGCGGATCATATAAAAAGATATTCTGGACCTTTCTCGACGCTTTTGGGTGACTCACCAACCGATCCAGCAGTGATCGATGACAGAATGGTACGAAGAAATCCAAGTCATTGGACTTTTGAGTTCTCCATTGACTTCTCTCTTTACCCACCAAAGGCCTTAGCATATGTTCCGTCATGGGTGTGCACCTCCTTCCGGGGCAGGAGCCCGCCTCCTACTCTCTTATGCAGCATTTATTAGCTTAGCGGGTGGATCGTGCAATAAGCCTTTCTCGACCCTCCTATTCGATAAAAAAAAAGGCCGCAGGTTGATTATTATGCTTGGCTATCGGACTACTAAACACAGGGCTGTGCTAGCTTACTGCCTCGACAGACTCCCAGTTCAAACAAGGATTCTTCTTCTATGGTTACCGCGAACTGACCTTACTGAAGAAAGCCATATGCTTCAAACATATGCTGCTTACTACCTGTCTTATTACCTAAAAGCAGAATAGCTGGTATCATTCGACTCCTGTTACCGGTCCTGACTGAGAGCGAAAGATTACTTTCTCGCTTCCTTACCGCTTAACGAACAAGCTTGGAGACTGCTTGAACCAAGGCTTGCTTACGCGACTCGTTCTTACCTGATAGCAAACATCTCTAAAGCTGCTCTTACCAACCGGCACTACTACGGCTACCACTACATTACTCTTACGGCTCGGCCTGACACTCTTTGCATGCTGCTTGCCTTCAGACTAGCTTGCCTCTCGTCTTTAGAGCTTGGCTCCTGCCTTGTAGCCACCCTCACA